CAATAAATAAACGATTTAGTATTTTCTTGTATTATTAGATGGTCCATATAACAACTATGGATGCTATAAGAGATAAATCCTTTCCTATTTTTATTTCTATTTTTCTAGTAATTAGACTACCTATAAGAGTTATAAAAGATAAGATGTTGTTATTAGAACCACAAGAAATAAATGGTTTGATTAGATATTGAATCGTCTTAGCAAGCGGATAGAATAGAATCTAGATAATTAATAGGGTTAGGATTGATCTAAACCAGCTCATTATGTATATGACTCACTATGCCAACTATAAAACAACTTATTAGAAACACAAGACAGCCAATTCGAAATGTAACAAAATCTCCCGCTCTTCGGGGATGCCCTCAGCGCCGAGGAACGTGTACTAGGGTGTATGTGCGACTCGTTTAGATCATAGACTAAAATAAAAAAATTTATTCTATTGTGTATAAAATTTATGGTTTCGATTGGTGCAAACCGAATCACCTTAATTTGTAATTTAAGATGAAAAAGACTTTCCCATTGGGAACAAAAAGTTATCCATTAAGCGGGAAAAATCCTATTTTAAATAAAAAAAAATTATGCCCTAAATTTTGCAATAACGGACTAAGAGGGTCAACTACCCAGCTAATCTTCATACTTAAATACCGTTACTGTATAACTAGATTTCGTTGTGAAAGACCTATTACTAGATATTTCATGGGTAGAGTCCATAAGTGTGAACTGTACAAGTTCACACGAACATTGATTGAATGAAGATTCAATAAAGGAAGGGGCTCCGGTGTATAGAGAGGACCTCACCGTTTAACAAGGAATCATAGAAACGATGGAACCCACCATTTCTTTGTCTATTTCTGTTTAATTTACTATGCTTTTTAGAATACCTAGTATCAATCAATAGAATTTATTATTTAAAGGTTAAATACTTAGAAAAAAATCGTGGTTGGGAAGGTTATAGTAGCAAAAGCCATTGGAATTTTTATTTGATACATTGGAAAAATCCATTTTGTTATTAATAGACTGGGGAGGATAAAAGGATAACTGAAAGAAAAAAATCAATTATTCATTAATGTCTCATTTATTCAATGAACAGAACTAAACGAGGATCTGTCGCTCGAAAACGGAGGAAAAAAAATGATTCTGTTACATCAGGCTGCCGCGGAGCTCGTTCAAGAGTTTTTCGAATGAGTTCGCAACAGAAAATAAAAGCTTTTGTTTCGTCTGATCGAGATAGAGATAGGAAAAAGAGGGATTTTCGCAGTTTGTGGATCACTCGCATAAACGCTATAATTGTCCAGAATAAAGAAAAAATATACAATATTTATAGTAAAATAATGCATAATCTGTACAAGAGTCAATTGCTTCTTAATCGTAAAATAGTTGCACAAATGTCTATATTAAAGGGGGATTGTCTTTTTATGATTGCCAACAAGATCATTAAAAAATAATAATTCCCCGGAGACCGAACTCCGGGAGGTGGAAAAAAAAAAAGAGATTTGTATGATAAAATATAATTCATATGACAAAGTTATCAAAATAAATAATCAACCACGCTCAAAAAAAAATATCAATCCGCATTAAATTTGAGTTTAGATTCAAAATTGAATTTAATTGAAGAGTAACGTAACTCTATTTTTTTTTAAGAACAGCAGTAGTTCTATTAATCGGCTTGCTTTTTCCATATTTTTTTTTTTTTCCATATTTTTTTTTTAAGAACAGTAGTAGTTCTTTCAATCGGCTTGCCTGGCTTACCCTCTTCGACCGGCTTGCCCGTCGTACCTTCTTCGAATGGCTTGCCCGGCTTACCTTCTTCGACCGGCTTGCCTGGCTTACCCTCTTCGACCGGCTTGCCTGACTTACCTTCTTCGAATGGCTTGTCTGGCTTACCCTCTTCGACCGGCTTGCCTGGCTTACCTTCTTCGAATGGCGTGCCTGGCCCACCCTCTTCGACCGGCTTGCCTGGCTTACCTTCTTCGAATGGCTTGCCTGGCTTACTTTCTTCGAATGGCTTGCCTGGCTTACCTTCTTTGAACGGCTTGCCTGGCTTACCTTTTCCGAACCGCTTGCCTTTTCCATATTTTTTTTTTTCATTTTTACTTTTTTTTTTTTCATCATCAACAAAGGATAACCAACCTTTAAAAGGTAATATAGATAAAATACGAGCTTGTTTTATAGCAATCGTAATCAACCGTTGTTGTTTTAAGGTCAATTTAGTTTTGCGTCTAGGTTTTATTTTTGCTTGGCGAGTAATAAATCGAAAAAGTAAACTCATGTTTTTATAATCAATTCGATCCCCCGGTTGGATCGGGGACAAACGCCTACGAAAAGATTGCTTAGATTTCTTATAGATTCCCTTAGAATTCTGGGGTCCCGTAGATTTCGTAGATTTAAGAAGGAGTCCCTTAGATTTATCCATGGTTTGTTTATTCCTATACCGAAAATCCCATTTCTTAAAAAAAGGATTTGTTTTATTTATATTCTTTTTTTTTTTGTAATATATATTTGTTATAGAAAGAAATATATGCTATATAATGGTATATGTATATAATTTCATTTCATGTTATAGAATTATATATATATATAATAAATAGTAGATAATCTAGATCTAGATATAATATAATTTAGATCTTATCTATATAATTATCTATATAATTATATAGATCTTATTTATATAATATTTATAGGAATTTACCTCCTAAGGGTGACAAAGAAGCAATCTATTTTCTCTATTTCTTTATCTCTGCGTGAATCATATGTTTGCGACAAAAGGGACAGAATTTTTTCAATTCCAATCGACTAGGCGTATTGTGTCGATTCTTTTGAGTAATATATCTAGAAATACCCCTTGATTTCTTATTAACACTCTTTTTATCACAACTGGTACATTCCAAAATAACAGTAATTCGGATATCTTTACCCTTGGCCATGAACCTCCTTTGGTTTTTTTTTTATTCACTTAACTCTTCGATTTTCAGATTCGAAGGGAAGAAGAAAAAGGAACGAAAAAAAGTATAAGTTGATAATTCAAAATCAAATTATGAAAGATTTTGTTCCAATTAATTTAATATAGTACAGTAATAATTCAGTAATACAATGATTTCGAACTATATTTCGAATCACAGTACAGTATTTCATTTTTAATATCTTGTATGATATGATATTCTTGTCCCCTCCCTCCCCAGTATTACAATTCCATTTCTGGTCTAACTCTCGTATTAATAGCAACGGAATTGAAGGATTAATTCAATTCCATTGATGGGAAAAATTCCGAATTTAACTGAGGCCAACTACACCCTTTGGAATTTCCTCTTTTTTTGAACCTAGTCTAATTAGAAAAAAACGAATGAAGAGGGATTTAATCACTGCTATTTTATGGGATCTCGAATCTTCGTCACGCCTTCCTGTGCCAATAACTAGAATTAAAAAAAGGGGAATGTCAATGCATCCGGGAATAAACGATTGATTTCTATCAAGAGACCCGCTAGGGCCGCGAACCATAGAGTACTTGCCACTGGTGCCACAGAGAGATATGTTTTTAGATCTCGCATTTCAAATCCTCCTTCGTTTTTTTCTTGTAATTTGTAATACATAAAAATACAGAATTACATATAGTAATATGATCAAATGTTTTTTTATTAATAAAACCACTTGGATTTGTCGGGGAAAGTCCGAATTCAAATTGAATTGTACAACGATTAATTATATATTTTTTTTATAGAATAGAATTTATATTATTATATTCTAATTTTTTTTATTCAAATAATTAGTAGATTATAATAAAATAATAACCATATTATTAGTGATTTTTTGAAATTTTGAATTCTATTAAAAGAATATTTTAAATTATTCTATTTTTCATATTCAAATTCTATTTTATATATATTCTTTGGTCTTTATACCCTTTAATATTGTTATTATTTTTTTTATATATCCTATACTATTCCGCGTTTTAATTAATTTATTCTATAAGAATATTCGATTCGATATCTTATTTATACCATATAAGTTTCTATGATATAAGAAAGTAAAAAAAACAAAAAAAGGCATGATATATAATGGAAAAATGTGGAAAACAAGACAAAAATTCTTTACAATGACACTAGAAACCGATGTAAAGGGATGTAGCGCAGCTTGGTAGCGCGTTTGTTTTGGGTACAAAATGTCACAGGTTCAAATCCTGTCATCCCTACCCCTAACCGTTAGTTATCGTATCAGGAAGAGATCAATTTCAACCGATTCAAATTGGACATACTCAATATGAATAGTTCTCCATATTGAGTATGTATCCACGCAAGATGTATTGCCATCACATAAAAAAAATTATTTATGAAAAGAAAGCGCTCTTAGTTCAGTTCGGTAGAACGCGGGTCTCCAAAACCCGATGTCGTAGGTTCAAGTCCTACAGAGCGTGATACCATTCTTCTCTTCTGAGATGGATCTTTACACTTAAATGATGGGATAACAGTCTAATCAAAATGCTCTACATCCAGTGAATTAGGATTAAAACAAAGAAATAGTAGGTCACTAAACAAAAGAGATGTTACTTAATCAAATATCCAACTGATCACCACGTCGGTATTGTAAATATGCCGTTACAAATAATCCAGCCAAAGTAATAGGAATTAGACCTAACACGATTCCAAATAGAAAAACTTCAATCATTTGAGTTTGGTTGAAAGGAAAAAAGTGGGGGTAATATCTATCCTAAAATAGGAATCTGAATGACCAAGAATTGGCAATATGATAAGGAATTATGGAATATCTAAAATATTCCACAATTTCCAATTCATCTCAAAATTTCAAATCAAATAAGTCGTATCTTATTCAGACTGATAAAAAGCCCTGCGGTTATAGTTAAAACTGCTAGTAGAAAACCGAAATAACTGGTTATAGTGGGCATAAGGAAACTAGATGAAATATGTTCTTTTTATACATATGTTTATAAAGCACTTTCCTAAATTTCCGTTTTTGAGATAAAAAAAATAGGAAAGAAAATAAGCAAA